TGATATCAATTGAATCAAATAAATAGTGAGAGTCAATTCTGGGATTCAGAACTACGAAAGTAAGAGGTCGGAAATCTTAGTATCCAAAGGTTCCTAAAGGACACTCCATTTTTGCTCCTAAGATTGAAGAAGAGATTATACGAAAGACTATCAAGACTTCCTAATTATCTTACACTACCTATACTAAATACTAAAATAATGTCTACTGACTCTGTCTGGAATTAGATTGAATAGAATAGACTGATGGGAAATCAATTTGGAAGTTGTGGAAAGGACTGAAGATACTTTGTATCCAGACTCACGAGAGGCTTTGAGTACTCAAACATTCAATCAACATGGTTGGGCGGCTCTTATTTATAGAGTAAAAAGAAAAGTTGAAAAAAAAAATTCTTTGCCCGTATAGGGGATTACAAAAAAAATAATGTATGTAATAATGGTGGTGGTCTCTTACCATTCCATTCTTTCACAGAAAGAAAGACGTAAGCCTTAGATCAAATAAAATAGAGGTATCTGATAGATGGTTATCTATCTTGATGGTATATTTTGACGTCTTTTGCTTATGAAAGAAAGGTAACAAACAAATAGGTCTTACTATTTCTACATGTTCCATTAGGAGCATTCCTTTGCTATTTCCAAATAAAAGGTGTGTGTATCGTATTTGTGCTTAATGCTTCCCGATTCTACTAGAAATTTTATAATATAGGAACTTGTTACGAGTAGATTCATTGGATTAGTTCATCAATAGCCTTAAGTCAGAATCCTATTTTCTTTTGACTCTGCACCATTGATTCCACTATGATTATTGATCAATAATCAATAATGAAATAATTCCTTCATAGAGATAGGAGACATAATTCACATGGATATAGTAAGTCTCACTTGGGCTGCTTTAATGGTAGTCTTTACATTTTCCCTCTCACTCGTAGTATGGGGAAGAAGTGGACTCTAGGGGTACTACTAATTGAATAATCGATTGAGTGATCGAATTGTATCAATCGTTTAATTGATCGTTTTGCGAAACTAAAAATAAAAAAAAAGATTCCTTGGTTTCGTTTTCTTTTATTTTGATTTTGATTTTATTTTTATATAGTTAATATATGCCCATACCCATACTATTTTTCCTACATTGATTCTTTCGATGGATCTCGAGACTTAACTTAATATATATATATATATTTATTTATATATATTTAGTTATATATATTTAGTTTATTATATATAAAGTTTATTATATATAAATCTAATTATTAATATAAATCTATATATTAATATTAAGTTATATATTAATATTAAGTTATAAGTTATAAGAAGCCTAAGAATTAGAAGAGTTGGCCTTGGATTATTTTGGATTGATCGAAACCCATACAAGTAGATGTAGCGAAAAAAAAAGAAATAGAATTAGACTGCTATTTCGATGTATATGTATTAGATGTACATCTAATACATATACATACTGTAAATTGATATCTATCTATATAAAACCATATCTGTATACAACTTTATATGATAAAATTTATATGATCATACTATTTATTTATATGATAATAAATTTATATGATAAAAATATAGTATACAATACTATCTGAGCTAGTGTGGTAGAAAGAACTATATTATATATAGTTCTTTCTACCACACTAGCTCAGATACTTATGATTCCAGCCAGATCATTTCATTTAAAACTTGGAGTTTTAATCCCTTTCTTTTATTTCTTCAATCATTGATAAGAACTAATAGTCCAACCAAGTTTCAGTCAAATTAATCATTTTGACTAACTGTTTTTACGTAGATGATAAGTAAAAAAGCAGTAGGAACTAGAATGAACAGTGCAGTAGCAATAAATGCGAGAATATTGACTTCCATAATCTCATTGTTTTTTTTTTACTTCGCAATAACTCGGGATCTAATCCCATAGAGATAAGAAATTTTACTCCTGTCAATTCAATGGGATGAATTGAATTCTGATGATACTGAATCGGATCAATATTATGAATAACAATATCTGATCTATCAAATCGATTCATCGTCGATAATTGAATAGTATAACATAAGAAAATCTTTTATTTTATCCATACTAAATCCGAAATGGGATTCTTTATTGGATCAGGAATTCCATTGAATTTTTCATCCTTTTTTCCATCTCACTTCTACTGTTTGGATCTGTGTGACCCATAGAATACCGGTCATATAATATCTCATAATTGTATGTATAAGTATAAGGAAAGAGAATTGTATAAGGAAAACAAAGACAGTAGGTTATGGAAAAGAAAAAAAGTGGAAAAAAGGACGGGTCTTAAGTGGAAAAGGTCTAATATTCCAACAAATTTACTAAAAAGGGGCGTTGCTTGGTCTTTTATTTTATTAGTATCTCTTCTTCTTTCTTGGATTGAGACTAGAACGCATACATCAAAAATTCAGTGTGCAATTTGTATGAGAATAGATAGATTGTTTCCAATTAGTCATTGAGGATACACAAACAAAGTCGAGGCTAGAAAAAAAGGTGTGGTTTAACCTGAGAAGTATTCTGTCGAGGTAATTATGTTAAGTTCATTGTGTATCGTACAATAAACGAATACAATTTGTGTATGCACTCCCGGTAAAAATAGGGGAACTCTATTCCATTTCATTGTTCAAGAACAATTGAAAAAGAAAGAAAGTCAGACGAGTATGGTATCTCTTAAAATACTGAATATAGTAATGCCACCGATTGTACCAACTTACATGTGTCTCCCGGTATTAGTGAAAGAAATTTAAATTCCCGTACTTGTCTGATGATAAATGCGAAACGAAAAACAAAAGAAATAAGGATCCCCCGCTGGGGATTAGATCTTGCTACCTGTCCCCCCTTTCACAGAAAATGGAGAGATGAATTTATCAATTCATCGGATCCTAGTTCGGGACTGACGGGGCTCGAACCCGCAGCTTCCGCCTTGACAGGGCGGTGCTCTGACCGATTGAACTACAATCCCATCAAGGTGTATGGCATACATATTCTTACTAGTTTGATAAGAACATTCTATTCGTTGTGTTGTAACAGAAACACGAATGATATACTGAATATCCACATGGATATGGAATATCGTGAGAGCGACACGGATTACTATTAAATTAACGAGTGGTTATTTTATTGCCAAAAAAATGGATAATCAATTTTTCAATGAGAAAAAGAACTATTTTTATGATACTTAATTAAGTATCTATCATTAATCTAGATCGTTAGAAAAATCAGAACGAATGAGAAAAACATGGATAGAGAAAAAATTGACTCTTTCTCTTCATTTCTACGGATCGGGCATTTCTGTTTCTGGAGGACAAATTGGTTATTTCATATTCATGGACCAACGAATTATTGGGCCGAGCTGGATTTGAACCAGCGTAGACATATCGTCAACGAATTTACAGTCCGTCCCCATTAACCGCTCGGGCATCGACCCAGGAAGAATTAATTCTAGATTTATTGATAATCTACGATCAACTTCCTCCCTACCCCCAGGGGAAGTCGAATCCCCGCTGCCTCCTTGAAAGAGAGATGTCCTAAACCACTAGACGATAGGGGCATATCCACCCAACCGTCATCATGATGATCATCATCATAGTATGATCATCATAGTATGATAATAATATTAATATTATTTTGGAATTGTCAATAGAATCTAATGGTATGACTAGATCCGAAGAGTCTTTCCTACTTTTATGTTATGATTCCATAGAATTTTTTTATTTGATGGTTCTTGTATGAACCCCTAATGCATATATGCATTAGACTCATAATGGAAAATTCATGAATTGAATAAAACGGGCCCTTTTAACTCAGCGGTAGAGTAACGCCATGGTAAGGCGTAAGTCATCGGTTCAAATCCGATAAAGGGCTTTTTCCACTAAACTCAAGATTTAGTCTTCGTTTTTCAGCGGAGAACAGAACAGAGATATTTTTTTTTCTAAAAAAAGAAAAGGGTAACCACCATTATAATGAGTTCTGATTATTATGAGTTATAGTTAGAAAGTTGAACATTTATTCATTATCATAATAACTAATTGCACTTATTAGGAGTAGTTTACCCTGTATTGACATAGTAGTCCTCTTCATGTATCATTATTCAAATTTTTGGTCCTGGGATATAATAAATAGAAATATTCTAGAATATTCTAGATATCCAATCCCTATTATTAATAACCAAACCAAAGTATTCTTACTTCTCCATTGTTCTTATCAAACCCACCATAAAATTATAAATCAAGAAAAAATAAGTGGACCTGACCCATTGAATGATGACTATATCAGCTATTCTGATATTTAAATTCGATATAGATTAATTCGATATAGATTAAATTGTACAAGCAGATTGATTTTTTTTTATTTCCTTAGACCACGCAAGGCAAGAATTTGTCGATATTTCCGATTTAATCTTCTTGTTACTGGATACTTCATAGGAATAAATTGCTATTCTTTTCCGCTACATATAAAAGTTGATTTCGAAAATTTATTTTTCAATATCTTTCCTTGATTTCAAGGAATCAGATATTGTTTTGTTTTTACGCCAATGTAATAGAGAACGAATGTGAGAAAGGGACTTTCATTTCCAGTCTACCATTATTTAATATTTAATTTAGGGGCAGGAAAAATAGGGAATTTTCTTTTTTTTGTTTGACCCGTTACGTTAAAAGATATACTCTGGAATTAAAAGATATACTCTGGAATATCAGTCATAGAACAATTCAGGGTTCAAATGGTTATATCAAATGGTTATATATAGTATAAGGACTAATCGAATCGAGCTCATCGATTTACCTAGGTAAATTTGTGGCCCAATCAATAGAAAAAAAGACGCATTTGTATCTTCGAAACCCATTTTAAGGGGCATTGGGCGAGAAATCGTCCATAGATAATCGAACTATCGTATGCCTTGGAAATGATATGAGGTGTTCGGAAATGGTTGAAGTAGTTGAATAGGAGGATCACTATGACTATAGCCCTTGGTAGATTTACCAAAGAAGAAAATGAT